CGATAATATCAGAATCTGATGAATCCGCCCAAGCAGGCTTACTAATGGGATGTCCTGAAAAGTTACAAAATTTCGCTTTAGCCAATGATCCAATCAAAGGAATAATTGGAACTATAGTATCAAACTTTTTAATAACAATATCTATAATAAATGACTTTTCTAACATTTGACTCCTTACTGCTGAAGGAGTTGGTCGTACACTTGAAAGATAACCCAGAAAATCGATAAAATTATTGGATAATTGGTTTATATGAATCCTATCCGGTTGAGACCAAAAGTAAAAATTACATTCCCATAAATTTACAAGGTAATATTTCCATTTCTTCATCAGAAGAGGGGTTCCTTTTGAAGACAAAATGGATTTTCCTTGAAATCTGAAATACTGTATGAAAGGATCCTTGAACAACCATAGGATAGTATGAAAATCATTACGAAAATCCACTAAAAAATGTTCTATTTTTCTATAAAAATGTGTTCGATCAAGAAAAGCTCTAGAAGACGTTGATCGTAAATGATAAGATTGTTTACGGAGAAAAACAAATATGGATTCCGATTCATATACATGAAAATTATATAGGAACAGGAAAAATCTTTGATTCTCTTTTGAAAAAAAGAGAATCATTTTCGTTTTTTGAGTAATAAGACTATTCCAATTATGATACTTGTAGAGAAAGAATCTCAATAAGTGCAAAAAGGGAGCATCTTGTATCCAAGAGCGAAGGGTTTGAACCAATAGTTCCAGATGGATAGGGTAGGGTATTATTATATCTAATACATGATTTAAATGTAATAATTTATCCTCTAAAAAGGGAAATATGGAATGAATTGATCGTAAAGTAGTCATAGATTTGTCTATTTCTTTACTTTCTGGGGAAGATACTAATCGCAGTGAGAATGGAAGTTCCACAATGACTGCAACCCCTTCTGATATCATTTGATAATCCAAATTTTTATTATGCCCGAAAAAAAAATTTGGATTAGAATCATTCGTAAAAATAATCAAATGCTTCTGTTGATACATTCGAGTAATTAAACGTTTAACAATTATTAAACTATATTTTTTGTCATAACCTAAATTTTCCATAGGCTCATAAAGAATCGATTTATTTAACCCATGATCATGAGCAAGTGCATAAATGTATTCCTGAAAGAGAAGTGGGTATAGGAAGTCCCGTTCTCGCGATCTATCTATCTTTAAATAGCCTTGTAATTCCTCCATTTGAAATTCGATTTGAACCAAAACCGGGGATTTCTTGGGTCATCAAATGATACGATACATAGGTACGATACAGTCAAAACAAGGTATCAAGGTATCATAGTAAGAAAAGATACCTTGGAAATGATTAATCCATGGATTCTCTCTTTTTCCATCCGATTGGTTCTTGTTCGTTATAAGATACCGAAGATGTTTAGAAATCCTTTATTTTTGCAACCCGATCGCTCTTTTGACTTTAGAATTTTATTTCTCAATATACTGTTTCTTTTACACATTCGTCTCCGCACAGGGATATAATTTATAGAATAGTTAGGATTCAAAAAAAAAAGTGAAGAATCCACTTATTAAAGTGATTTCATAACCTTTGCCCGCCCCAGGGACTAATATATTTCTAACGTATAATTAGATCGGGTAATTGGTAATTATTCGAATTAAGAACCGAAGCTCGTTGCTCTTTTTGTTTCCCTATAATTGGAGCTTTTTGGCTCTATCCATTTATTCACTCGATCCAAACATAATTGATTTTTTGTACCGCTCTAAGAATGAAAACTCTAACAAACTAAACAAATATTTTGTACCGATCCCGTAAGGGTTAAGTACTCTATCTTAAAGTTATTTATTTATGATATGAGTTATTCATTTATTCGACATGCTGTTTTTTCCATTCGTTCCCTCTCAGGATCAGTCGGGGTCTTACAAACTCTACCAACGGTATGGACGAATCCGTTCCTTCATCCAAATGTGTAAAAGATTTTAGCCGCACTTAAAAGCCGAGTACTCTACCGTTGAGTTAGCAACCCAAAAATAGAATTATGGTGTGTAGATACGATCGAAAAAAAAAGAGAGATTGGATTGCACAACCCCATCAAAAACATTTTTTTATAGTAAATTATGAACATAAAAATGAACAGCTATAATGAAAATCTGAAAAATTCCCGGATAAGATAAATGAAATATATCCCAGAGAATTTAAGGAACCTATCGCTTACATGAAGTAAAGTAAAAAAAACTTATAGGGCGTGGATAAATAGATCTATTTATCCACGATCAATTATATTTTTTCAATACACTATTGTCAATATGAACGTTGAGAAAAAAAAAATATTATTATTATAAAATAATAAGAACTTGTGTTGGATTGGCATTTCATAGATAACCTACCTAGAGAATAAAAAAAGTGTAGATGTCGAAAAGAAAAAAATAATCAAGAAGAAAACCTCGGGTTTATTCAATATCCATAAAGATACCATAAGAAAGCTCGGCCCCTTTTTTTAGTGGAGTCTCGCCAAAAACTACCCGATTGGGGGATAATACCATACATAATTTTATGGATAGAACAAAATATGGGGAAACGGGAAGGGGAATAGTGAAGAAAAAATTACACAAAACTAGACTAGCTCTTTTTTATTTTCTCGTTTTTATATGTATTGTATGAATTACATTTTATTTCGCGTAATTAACGCGAAGTTCCTTAAATATCTCCGCCTTCTTTAAAATATCATGAACAGTTTCCGTAGGTTGAGCGCCTTTTTCAAGGAAATATAAAATGGCGGGAACATTTGAAGAAGCTTTATTTTTTATTGGATCATAAAAACCCACTTTACGAAGATCTCTTCCTTCTCTTCGGGATCGAACATCAATTGCAACGATTCGATAAATGGCTCATTGGGATAGATATAGATGAACAATTCCCCCCTTAGAAACGTATAGGAGGCTTTCTCCTCGTACGGCTCGAGAAAGAATGATTCTAATGTCATAGTATATAGAGTGGCAAATAGATCCATAAATAATCAATTAAATTAAACCGAAACTATGATTTTTTTCGTTTTTTTTGGTCGAAAACCCGAAAAACCATTCGTACTTATAACTCAAGTTAGATAATTCTCAAAGAGTTCAAAGGAAAATCCCGAGTCCTTGGCATTTCATTTATTGAGCTGTCTCTAACCCACTTTTTTGTCTCGTTTTTTATCCATTTTTTGGATTCTTTTTTTTATTTTGTTCAAAGTGTTGAGACAAAAAAAATGGGTGTTTTCTTGTTCCAGGATCGTTTATCTTCGTTTTGAATCATTGGGTTTAGACATTACTTCGGTGATCTTTAATCGTTTCAAAATGGCAGCAACATACCTTTTGTTATTTATTGACTATCGAAGAATCGTATAAACGCTTGATTCCCGTGTGATACACTTTATGATCGAAATAGTTTTTCCAATTCCAACAAAAATTTCAAATCCAAAAGGATATTTTATTCGAATTGAATCTTTTGAATTTCTATATCGAAGATATGCTTACGAAGTTGTTCTAACTTATTGATTGACATTAACCATAGATCCTTACCTCTGAGAAATTAATTAATCTTTTCCGCTCGAGCTCCATCGTGTATTATTTACTTTTACTTTACTTTAACTAACAACCCCATTTAGTTGGGTTGTGGGTTGGTTAAAGTAAATAATTAGAACCGAACAAACTATGTCGAGCTAAGAGCACCTCATAATTTATATATTAAAAAATGGTGGATGTAAGAATCCACAACCGATCATTCCTTCAAGTCGCACGTTGCTTTCTACCACATCGTTTTAAACGAAGTTTTACCATAACATTCCTCAAGTTTGTTTGGAACCGGTATGGAATTGATTCAATATGGAATCATGAATAATCATTTAATTTACTCAATGGATACATAATCATAATATAATCATAATATAATAATCCGTACTTTTTTTTCTATTTCTATACTGTATATATATAATATATAATATAGATTTCTTTTTTTCTTCCAGAAGTAATTCTTATCAACCAGCACTCTTATTATGATGTGAACCCTTAGGAGTAATTCATCGAATCGCTTAGATATAAAAAAAGATCTCTTTCATATGATTCCACTATGGATATCTACATACATCTAGATGGTATTTAACTATAACTTTCTGTAATATAGATTGTATATTCCTATTGCTAATTCTAGTTGCTGTAGTACATAGTACTCAAAATATTTGAAAAAGCGGATCCAAGGCATGAAAATATCCTCTCGATCCATTTATTTATGATACATGAAGGATAGACAGATCAAGCTCCCTTACTTTAGCGATTTACTTCGCCAAACAAAGGGGAGGGAAAAATTCTACGAACCCTTGTTGTTTTATTTTAGGTTAGGTTCAAGTTTGACGGGAATAATATTCTACGACTAGCAACTCATTTATTTCCAAACCGACCCACTTACTATCTATTATTTGATTGACTGATCCTTTATATTGGGATGGGTGAAGAGTTAAATGTTTTGGCAATTTTTCACGGGGAGATGAATCAAGATAATTTTGAATCAGAGCTCTGGATTTTTGTTCATCCCTTGTAGTAATAATATCTCGGGGTTTGCATCGATAACTTGGTATATCTACTATATGACCATTAACTAAAATATGCCTATGGTTAACTAATTGTCGGGCTCCAGGAATGGTCGAAGCCATACCTAATCGAAAAAGGATGTTATCCAAACGCATTTCAAGTAATTGTAGTAAAACCTGACCTGTTGACCCTTTTGCTTTTCCAGCGATATGAACGTATTTAAGTAATTGTCTTTCCGTTAGACCATAATGAAACCGCAATTTTTGTTTTTCTTCTAAACGAATACGATATTGAGATTTTTTCCCGGAGCGTGATTGGTTTCTAGGATCACTTCCGGGTGTGGTTCTTTTACTAGTACATCTGATAATTTTAAATTGGCTAGTTAGTCCCGGTAAAACACCCAGACGGCGTATTTTTTTGAAACGAGGCCCTCGGTAACGAGACA